TTGATAGTTTTACCAGCTATGGGTCGAGCGAATAGAGGCCTTCGCCCCAATTCAGCTCTGGAAATGTCATCAGAACGGAGAACCATGGATCTGCTCATCCGAACCTTTCAGTACTCCAAAGAGACTGTTGTTTCCATATTTTTCCGAACTACTGGGAGTGAGTACACCCTTATCCTTGTTTTTGGCGATTTCGCATTAATATCAATAAGGACAGGGAACGTTTTACCTACTCCTAACGGTCGGAGCGAGCCCTTGAATAAAGTGGATCTCCCCAAGTAGGATTTGAACCTACGACCAGTCAGTTAACAGCCGACCGCTCTACCACTGAGCTACTGAGGAACAACGGGGGGTTAGATCTCATATACGTTCAAGACTCTTGTTCTTTGGACCGACCTACGACCGGTGCATGAACCATTGAGAAGCCCAAAGCTTCCTTCGGAACTTCTGGAACATACACCCCACCCTATATTATAGGGAGAGAAGGTGACGATAGCAATCCCCTTCGCCTCCCCGCCTCCAGGACAAGGGGAGGCGGCGGTCAACCATCACCATGATCTTCTCCACGATGCATATTGATCAATCGATCTCCACGGTGCTGCGGACCCGCCAGTTCGCTAGGTATACTCACTCCACCGAAGGGCAACAAAGACCTCTCTCTCCCTGCCAGGGACAAGGGGCCTGCTTCTTATCCTAAGAGCTAGAAGGTAATGGTGAGATAGTCTCAACTAACCTACCTTACCTGTCCGAGCCCTTCATTGAGTGAAACGAAGCGGACATCATGGCACTTGGAACTGCTATTCGATCATAGAATTGATTTCGATCAAGCAGGAGAAGGTCCCCCTGTCGGCCCTTTCATCTCTCTGCCCGCTCCATGCTGTATAGCCTTCGGATCATGGGCTGGTTGAATGCTGGGATACGTGAGATTAGATCCGATCTGCCCGGTGATTTTGGTAGATAAAGATAAAGTGGTGGGAAGTGCTGAAGTGAGAGGAATCCATATCAGCGATCGTACCGTCATTACTTCAATGATTGTAATTCTACCTGATCAATCACTCTTTTTTATCTGTATTTTCTTTCTCAGCATTTCATTTTAAGAAGAATCCTTTTTTGAATGATGGAATATCAGTTCTATATATGTTCCATATAGATAGATAGATATCTATCTATCTATAATGAAATGAATCCAAAATGGAGGAAGGGGGAATAGAAAGGGGAAGGAAGAACAGAAAGAGAACAGGGGGACGGAGGGGATGGAGAGAAGGGAAGGGGACGAAGAATTGCAAGGGGACATAAAAGATCGATCTATCGATACAGAGAATGAGAGATTAGTCAAAATCTCACATCAACGAATCCATATAAAAATAAAAATTGTCAGTAGAAAGATTACTGCAAAAAACAAGAATCCAAATAGATAGGAAGATGTCCGTCCCCCCCCTAAATATTTCATTCCCTCTCCTACAAAGAGACCCAGGATACCGACTCTATCTATAATTCCATCAATTACCCATCGATCAAATAAATAAGTTAGTTCAGCTAATCTCCGTATACCCATAGTAAATATTTTGTTATAATATATGTCTATGTAGCCTCGGTAATATGACCAATTGTATATGACATTGATGAATCGGTCTGGGATACCCTTTAGCCGGGAATCCCTTTTATACCATAAATATGGTGAGGAGAAATTAAAATTTATAGGTCCATATAGGACAAAGGCCACGAATGTGCTAGAAAATGCTATACCAACTGAGGGAATCGCATCTACAAAAAATTCGGACCAATTTTCAGGATGGTTCTCATGGAAATGGTTCATCGATAGAGTCAACCGTTGGGATAAGATATCAGAACTTATTTCTCCTTGAACAAAAGAAACTCCTATAGATCCCACAAATAGAGTGAATAGTCCCAGTACAAGTGAAGGCAATAGCATTGTATTGTCCGATTCCTTGGGATATGGAGGATCCCCTTTATCGAGAGGATGAGTAATAACCAGATATTCCATAGGTTTACCATCGAATTGTTCCATCTTCCCTGAGAATTTAAATACTCCTTCAGAGGAAGAAGAGTTCTTATTTCCCGGTAATTGCGGCATAGAACCCATTTCAGTTTCGGTGAATGTACCAGATTCTTTTTCTCCCCACATAGAGATCGAATAGAACGGAATAGGGTCGTTATACAAATTTACGCGGAGATCTCCTTCGAAAGCAAGAAAATACATACGAGACATGTAAAATGCAGTAAATCCTGCTGCGGATCGAGCTATCCCCCCAAGAATGGTAGAATATAGCCAACTATCACTAATAATTTCATCCTTAGACCAAAAACAAGCAAAGGGGGGAATACCACAAAGAGAAAGTGTACCTAAAAGAAAGGTTGTTCCTGTAATTGGCATGTATTTACTTAAACCACCCATGAGAGCCATATTCTGACTTTCAGCGGGGCAATATCCAACAAGAGATTCCATGGAATGAATCACTGATCCAGATCCTAGGAACAATAACGCTTTAGAATAGGCATGTGTAATCGGATGGAACAAAGCAGCTCGATAAGAACCTGTACCTAGAGCTAACACCATATAACCTGATTGGGACATAGTAGAATAAGCCAAACCTCTTTTAAGATCACTTTGAGCAAGAGCCATAGTCGCTCCCAATAGAGCCGTTATTCCACCTGTCCAAGAGATGAGATTCATTATGAAAGGTAGAGCTTTGAAAAGAGGGAACAATCGAGCTACGAGAAAAATTCCTGCTGCTACCATAGTAGCGGCATGTATAAGAGCTGATATAGGGGTAGGCCCTTCCATAGCATCAGGTAACCATACATGAAGTGGAAATTGTGCGGATTTAGCTACTGGACCTAAAAATAAGAGAAAAGCACACAGAGTAGCAAAGAATGAACTAACTTCATTACTAGCAATCGATTCGTTAGATCTTCCCAATAAATATCTAAATTCGAAACTACCCGTTATCTGATAAAATCCTAGAATTCCTAATAATAGTCCAAAATCTCCTATACGATTAGTAATAAACGCTTTTTGACAGGCATTGGCTGCACTGGGTCGAGTAAACCAGGAACCTATTAATAAATAAGAACACATTCCTACTAATTCCCAAAATATATATATTTGTACTAGATTAGGGCTAATCACTAGTCCCAACATAGAAGCATTAAAAAGACTAAGATAAGCAAAGAACCTCACATATCCTTGGTCATGAGACATATAATTATCACTGTAGATCATAACCATGATTCCGACAGTAGTAACTGATATTGGCATAATGGAAGTAAGTGGATCGATCAAATAGCCCAACTCTGGGGAAAAATTCTTATTAATGGTCCAGGACCATAAATATTGATAGACGGGACCACCTGTAATTTGCTGCAAGAATAGATTGAAAGAAAGGAGCATAGCTATACCTAGCAGGGAAATGCTGATAAGAGCCCATATATGATGAAGACCCCTGGTTGCCCTTGGAAAAAGTAAGGATCCCGATCCTATTGGCACAGAGGCTGAAAGTGGAAGGAAAGGCACGATCCAAACATATTTATATATAAGTTCCATAGGAAGATCGAGTAATTTTTAGAAATATTTTTTCTCTTTTTTTTTTTTTCTTTTTTTTTTTCCATTTCCCATTACTGGTTTCCGATCCACTGGATTACGAAAGGAACAAATCAAAAGGGGTCGTAAATCAGGAGGAACGATGGGATGGATTCCATCCATCTATTTTTCCTTCTCCTTCCACAAATAGAAAGTTCGAGCTGATTAATCATTAATTAATATGAAATGCCAGATGAATAGGAACCCTAGTTTCTTCAGGTACTCATCAACGAGATAGAGTTGTGCACATCCAAAATTGTACACTTTTCCCATATATTATCTTATATCACATAGATTTTTATAAACCAATAGAGATGTTTGACACTCTGGTCCTGCAAAAATATTCATGATAAAACCTGACAAGAATCGAACCAATTAGAGAGCTATTCTAGATTATGATATTTGATCGAATCTGTTCGATACATATTCGCTCCTAATCTTAAATAACAAGTATATACGTAATAATTGGAATCAGGAGTGAACAACTCCGAACGGGCCAGATAGATCTTATGGTATTTGTCACTCCACATCATTAGGATTAGGACCGGATGGATGGACGGAATGCCAAAATATCCATTTATTACTATTGATTTACCATAGATCTATTACTAATATCAGACATTCTCGGCTGTAAAATGAAATAAGAGGGATAATCCCACAGGATTCTCCTGGAGATGAACTGACCAATTAAGTAAGAAATGCATTTCCTAGAAAGAGGACACGGTGTACGTAGGTTAAGACATCGACAAAATTCGATTTGATCCGTAGTAGATTCTATCTGTCCAAAGAAATGAGAACGAATGGATTCTGCAGTAAATAAATCATTATTCATATAACGAAATAATGTAATTTTATCACAAATTATGAAGATTTCGAGGAGCTAGATCTTTAAACTTTTAGAATAGAAATAACGAGAGATATACATATAGAGATATACATATCTCTATATGTACGTATATCTCTATACTGCATAGAATAACGCGATATATACAAGATTGAATATCAATCTAATAATATTTATCTAGATAGATAATATTTATCTAGATAGATAGATATGTACATATATGTCTATCACATCGAAATATATGAATGAAAAGCATTGTTCATCATGGCAGTTCCGAAGAAGCGCACTTCTAAATCCAGAAAACGAATTCGTAAAAATGTTTGGAAGGGAAAAGCAGATCAGGCCGCGGTAAAAGCTTTTTCCTTAGCTGAGTCTATCTCGACCGGTCGGTCAAAAATTTTTTACTGCACAACAAATGATAAGCCCTCTGGATCATCTAAATCCACATCCATTAATGAATCCAATGATTCATAACATCAACAAGTATGCCCCCTAGTAGAGGACAATAATGGGAAAGAAGTCATTCCCTGGCTCTTTCGAACAATACTGGGAACGATACTGGGGTCGGACAGACAAAGAGACAAATCATGATTCGGTTTCACTACAGCATTCATTTATGACCGACTGAGAGAGGGGGATTCCTTAACCATTCTTCCGATTCTTAAACCATTCATCCATACTTCCTTTACCGCTGGGGAAAGATTCCCCAGCATCATTCTTCAGAAGAATCCCGGATTAATTTAGCATTACCCTTATTTATATTTCTGATAGCTTTACCTCATCAACATCTTATTGAATATCTATTTATATGGATAGATATCTATTTAAATAGATATGTATTTAGATAAGAACCTCGGAGTAATTAGTTTAATTTTAAATAGTTATAGAACCTACGGGATCATCTGAGTATAGTATTCACACACAAAATCACTCGTTCATTTTGGATGACTCGAATCTATGTGTTACTGTGTCACTCGAGCGAATTATTGCTCAGATCTCGGTGAATAATTCCTAATTCCTAATTTCAGATATCGGGATTCATCTTTCTCTTACTCTTCTTATTCCATTCGGGATTTCACACAATTGCTAGATACAGAATAGGAACTTAATAGATCCATTTTACTCCTCAACGGTTATCTCCTTTATGGTCATATAGAGAAAGTGCTCGATTTTTTAAGATGACTCATGGCTAGAGATACAATAACTCTAGCCATTTATGACCCGTTTTCAAGAACATAGGAAGAACATAATTCTAAGGGGACTGGCCAAAGTATAGATGTATAACCTTGCACAACATCTTAGTATATCTGATCCCCGCCCGTCATTGGCCCCCCATTAATGGCCTAGCTCTCACTTTCCAGAACGTGATTTAAGGGGAATGAATAATCCATTTTTTTTTTTTTTTTTACATTACAATAGCTCGAGAAACTCTTCTTACTAAGCCCGCGATATTCACAAATCGTTATCGGTAAAGTTACGGCATGAAATCTTTTTCCATGTATCTCTCTTCCATGTTCGGGATCTAGCTGCTTCCATTCTATCAAGATAATTTAAGAGATCTCTTGTTCAATGATGGAATTTAATAGGACTCTTCATTCCCCTTCGGAGCAGCAGGATTTGAACCTGCGACCTCCATCACCCCAAGATGGCACGCTACCAAGCTGCGCCATGCTCCGTTGTAATGATCAACATCACATTGATTCAATGTCCGAACTTAGATTTCGAACATCCCCCAATCTCCATTAATTACTCCCCCTGTTAAACCTGTTTTGAACACATTGACGATCTGGCACAAATGGGTTAGTATGTCTTTACCAAGCCGCCATGGTGAAATTGGTAGACACGCTGCTCTTAGGAAGCAGTGCTAGGGCATCTCGGTTCGAATCCGAGTGGCGGCATTCTTAGAATAAAATTCCGTTGATCTCCCTCCTATTCTGTTCAATTCATTTCTATTTATCTTTTCTTTATAATAGATCACTCTTTTCTATTGACTATTTTTAATTTATCCTATCGTATTTCTATTATCGATCCTATTTTAAAATCAAATGAAGAAATGGGTTTATTATGATATTCATAACCTTAGAACATATATTGGCTCACATTTCTTTTTCTCTCATTTCTGTTGTCACTCTCGCTTATTGGGGAACCTTGGTCCATCAAATTGAAGGGCTAAGTAGTTCGGGAGGAAAAGGCATGATAGTTACTTTTGTCTGTACAACGGGATTATTAATTACTCGTTGGCTTTATTCGGGACATTTACCGTTAAGTAATTTGTATGAGTCATTCATGTTCCTTTCATGGAGTTCATCTGTGATTCATATAATTCTAGAAGTACGAAGCCAAAAGGATCGAGGATTAGGTGCAATCACTGCACCAAGCACTATGTTAACTCATGGTTTTGCTACTTCAGGTCTTCCGAAGGAAATGCAACAATCTGCAATGTTGGTACCTGCCCTGCAATCCCATTGGTTAATGATGCATGTAAGCATGATATTACTCAGCTATGCAACCCTTTTATGTGGATCCCTATCATCAATAGCTTTTCTGATCATTACATTTCGGAGAAATAGAAGGATTCTTTCGCTTCTCAGTGCGAGGGACAATTCATTCATTTGGCCCTTTCCCTCCAGGAATAATTTGTATTTACATGAACAAGAAAAGAGTGATTTGCAAAACACTTTTTATTTGTCATTCACAAATCATCGTAAATGTCAATTGACTCAACAATTAGATTATTGGAGTTATCGTGTTATTGGTCTAGGCTTTCTTCTTTTAACTATAGGTATTCTTTCTGGAGCAGTATGGGCTAATGAAGCATGGGGATCTCGTTGGAGTTGGGATCCTAAAGAGACTTGGGCATTGATTACTTGGATCATATTTGCAATTTATTTGCATACCAGGGTGAATAAAGGTTGGCAAGATGAGAACCCGGCAATTATAGCTTCTTTAGGATCTTTTATAGTTTGGATCTGTTATTTGGGGGTCGATCTATTAGGAATAGGTTTACATAGCTATGGATGGTTGATTTAGCACAGAACTAAAAATGGACTTGGACCCGGGATTTATGGAAGAAAAAAAGAAGAATATATTCCATAAAGAAGAATATATTTCATATAGTATAGTTATTATAATAGTATAGTTATTATACGGAATTGATAAATGGAATTAGTAATTTTTTCAAGTTCTTTCAAATAGTTATTCTAATATGATCACTACTTGAAATAATTTGAATTACATCCGAAACAAATTAATTGTTCATTATTTTGACCCCATCCTATTCCTCTCTCTTCGAGAGATGAATAGGATAATTTGATTGTATCCCATGACTATCTAGTTGACAATTTATCTGATGAAAAGTTCGAAAGGAGTTATTCATGGAAGGATCGGAACATAATAGCTTCCACTTTCTTATCCCATAGAGATAAGACTAAATCAGGATAAGGACCAGTACCTATTACTGGCAGAAAAAGACAAATCGAAATAAAGGATTCTCGTGGTCCAGAATCCTTTAAATAGGGGTTCAAGACGTTCAAAAACTTATATCCATAGAACATTCGACGTAACATAGATAATAAATGAATAGGAGTTAATATCATTCCAATTGCCATTATTGCAGCAATAACTATTTGAAAAGTCAAAGAATACTTACGACTAGTAATTATTCCCAGAAGTACCATAGATTCCGCTACGAAACCACTCATTCCTGGCAATGCGAGGGAAGCCATTGAAAAGCTACTGAACATAGTAGATATTTTGGACATTGGTATAGCCATTCCTCCTATCCCGTCAAGAAAAAGAGTACGTATCCCATCGTAACTTGTTCCTGCCAAGAAGAAAAGTGCAGCACCAATTAATCCATGAGAAATCATCTGCAAAATGGCTCCATTAAGACTCGTATCTGCCATGGAACCAATTCCTACAATTACAAAACCCATATGAGATACTGATGAATAGGCTATTCTCCTTTTCAAATTACGTTGACTCAGAGAAGTTAGAGCTGCATAGATAATTTGAACCGCTCCTACTATTACCAACCACGGTGAAAATAGAGAATGAGCATGAGGTAATAATTCCATATTAATTCGAATTAATCCATATCCCCCCATTTTCAATGGAATTCCAGCCAAAAGCATACATGTACTATAATGCGCTTCCCCATGAGTATCCGGTAGCCAGGTATGTAAAGGGAGAATTGGCAATTTGATGGCATGAGCGATGAAGAATCCTAAATAGAATACTATTTCCAGTACTACAGGATAATATTTATTAGCCAATATTTCAAAATCTAATGTTGGTCCATCAAATCCATAGAGACCCATACTTGAAGCTCCCATTGAGATAAAAATAGAACCCCCTGCAGTGTACAAAATGAACTTTGTAGCCGAATATAGACGTCTTTTTCCTCCCCACATGGATAGAAGTAGGTAAACGGGAATTAGTTCTAGCTCCCACATGAGAAAAAAAAGTAGAATATCTCGAGAAGCAAATAATCCTACTTGGCCACTGTACATTGCCAACATCAAGAAATAGAACAATCGGGGATTTCGGGTAACTGGCCAAGCGGCTAAAGTGGCTAAAGTAGTAACAAATGACGTCAATGAAATAGGTCCAATAGAAAGTCCATCAATTCCCAGTCTCCAATGAAGGTCAATAAGATCTATCCAGTCATAATCTTCTTCCAATTGGATCAATGGATCGTCGAAATGAAAATGATAACGAAATGTATAGGTCATTAGAAGGAATTCTAATAAGCAGATACCCAGAGTATACCATCGAATTATATTATTCCCTCTATGAGGGAACAATGGGATTGAGGAACCCGCAGATATGGGCAAAATAACAATTATTGTTAACCAGGGTAAATCGCTCATGATGAAAATGGAAGTAATTTTCTATAGAAAAACCCATGCTCAATATCTCGGGTTGAGTATGGGTTTTTACCAGTGAAAGAAAAAAAAAAGGAGAATAATAAATAGGAGATAGATCTAACAATTTTTGTGGTCTATGTTTATTAGTAAGCTAGACCCATACTGCGAGTTGTCTCATGCCACAAATAAACACGTACACTCAAGAAATCTGTTGGACAAGCAGATTCGCATCTCTTACAACCTACACAATCTTCTGTTCTTGGAGCAGAAGCAATTTGCTTAGCTTTACATCCTTCCCAAGGTATCATTTCCAATACATCTGTGGGACAAGCTCGTACACATTGAGTACAGCCGATACATGTATCATAAATTTTGACTGAATGTGCCATTGGATCTATTAACTCCCATTAGTTAGGATGTCAGAAGTTATCAATTTGATAAGATCTTATAATATAGATCAATAACAAGATATTATTGATATCAGACGAATTAGTAATTGTACTATCAGTGATATTATGAATGGATATATTTATATCATGCATCTGTTCAGTAGGGTGAAGTTACTTGTATAACTTCGATCTTTCTGGATTCTACTAAATCTGACTCAATTGTGTTGGTCAGATACAATTTGTTAATGAGTTCGATATGGATTGAATAACGCTTTTCATCGATAATAATAATACATTGATTTCGATTACATGCAGATAATAGGTATATCTACTATATACATAGATTTGTGTATCTATATCTATTTATATAGATTGATAGATGGATATACCTATTTTTTATTTGTAGATTTAGAAATCTACTTATTCCCGATCAATCCGGAGATTCTATGTGCTCTATTACCATTTTGACAAATTAAATTGATCGATACGAGTCGATTTTCTGTTACGATATATTGCTAAAGCAATAGCTAATCCAATGGCTGCTTCAGCGGCTGCAATAGCGGTAACAAAGATCGAGAAGATGTCTCCCTTTACTTGTCGACTATCAAAATAATTGGAGAATGTTACGAGATTGACATTAACCGCATTCAGTATTAGCTCAAGACACATAAGTGCTCTAACCATGTTCCGACTTGTGATCAGTCCATAAATACCGATAGAGAACAAATAAGCACCTGAAATAAGCGCATGCTCGAGCATAATTGATAAACTCCCTATTAACCTCGATTGATCTAGATACGAACAGAAGTTCTATAAAGTTTATTATTTTATATTATCTGGAAGATCAAAGATCATACTTCTCCTAATATCACGATACTTCACTCGATATTTGACATTCAAACTATTTCCTCTCGGCGAGCTATAGTAATTGCTCCCACGAGGGCAACTAAAAGTATTATAGAAAGAAGTTCGAATGGAAGGAAAAAATCAGTTGATAAATGAGCCCCAATACGTTGAACGTTGTTTGTTAAGTCCTGTTCTAAAATTTGATTCGATTTTGTAGTCATAGATATCTCGGACCATGATGTGTTCAGGATAATAGTAATTAATGAACAGAAGAGACTCGTACAAACTACTAAAGTGATACCATCTCCGACGGTCCAGAGAGGAACAAAATTTGGATATTTTTGATTATTCATCAACATCACGGCAAACACGATCAAGACATTGACAGCTCCTACGTAGATCAGGATTTGTGCAGCAGCTACAAAATCTGCGTTCAATAAAATATATAATAAAGATATACAAACAAGAACCGGTCCCAATGAAAGGGCAGAATAAATTATATTGGTAAGTAGTACTACTTCCAAACCTCCTAATATGAGACCCAGCTCTAGAGGGACCAAAAGAATATCACGTATCGGCCCAGGTAGATCCATTATATGTACGGTAAGTTCCAATATTACTTCTCACAATCCCATTCACTAAACAAAGAAGTTACCCTATCCATATACCTATTTTATATACCAACATGAATATTCATACTGCAACTATTCGGATATGTAAATTAGATAGACTGATCCAGAATTAGATTGGTCAAGGATATATTATAATCAATGATATATCATTGGTCATATTCCTAGTGTAATTTTAAACAGAATTACTAATTCCCAGTCAATTCGAAAAAAAAAAAAAAATAGGGTCCCTATTCATCGGTTCTCCCTGATCGGAACTTCAGATTGAATCCGGAGAACTGGTAACAGTTCTTGGATCTAAATGTCCGTCCATAGTTTTCTCGGACAAAGAAGTTGAACTGAAAATTGTTCGAATTGTAGAATCTTCAATCACCGATATTGGTGAACGTCCTAGAGCAATCTGATCATAATTCAATTCATGACGATCATAAGTCGAAAGTTCATATTCTTCAGTCATCGACAGACAATTTGTGGGACAATATTCGACACAATTCCCACAAAAGATACAAATTCCGAAATCAATGCTATGATTTTCTAATCGTTTTTTTCCGATATCTCTTCCAAAGTTCCAATCAACAACGGGTAGATCGATCGGACATACACGGACACATACTTCACGAGCAATACATTTATCAAATTCGAAATGAATCCGTCCGCGAAATCGTTCTGATGGGATCAATTTGTCATAGGGATATTGAATAGTCATGGGTAAACGATTCATGTGATATAGGGTAACCATAAAACCTTGACCAATATATCTCGCAGCTTGTATCGCTCGTTGACTATAATCTATGAATCCAGTCACCATGGAAAACATATGGTAGATATCCTTGAATGGATCATTTCGTGTCTATTCTATTTCTTTCTCTTTATAGATGTATTCAATCTACCAATTTCGGATGTGTTACAGAATCTATTTTTGGAATGATATTTTGTCACAATAAAAGAAGTTGAAAAGAAGCTGTCAGTAAGAAATTACCCAGAGCGATAGGTAAAAGAAATTTCCAACCAAGATCCAATAATTGGTCTATCCTCATTCTGGGCAAAGTCCATCTCGCCGTGATAGAAATGAACAAGAACAGATAAGCTTTAGCTAATGTGATAAGGATCCCCATCGTTATGCCAAGGACCTCACTAGTTCCATTAATAGAATCCCATTCGAAATATTCCGAAATTGGTATGGATGGAATGGAAAAGTTCCATCCGCCCAAATAGAGAATTGTCACAAATAATGAGGAAGCTAATAGATTCAGATAGGAAGCAACGTAAAATAAACCAAATTTTATACCCGAATATTCGGTTTGATAACCCGCTACCAATTCTTCTTCCGCTTCTGGTAGATCAAAAGGCAATCTTTCACATTCTGCTAGGGAAGAGATAAAGAAAGCTATAAACCCTATAGGTTGACGCCACAAATTCCATCCCCAAAAACCATATCTAGACTGTGCTTCAACTATATCAACCGTACCTAAACTGTTGGATAATTATAGTCGATAATAGCATCACCGTTCTCATCTCTATTCCGAAACCGTACGTGAAACTTCAGCTTCATACGGCTCCTCAATGGCCATCGAGAAGTAGAAAAAACAATCCTTTTATATTATCTCGTTATGCACCTCGCACAATGGGGAAAGAGAATAAAAGAGAAAAGAAACATCGAAGTGTTCATGAATTGGACCAATGAGATTCTGTCTGCTACAATAACAAGAGCTTTTGAACCTATCTTGACCTTCACAATTCTTTGTTAGTAAAAATTCGGATCCATTAATGAAATACTACAACAATTACTTTTTCCCACTATGGATCCATATTCCATTTCACTCGAGATTCCGTCAATCACGAATGAGACTTCGGCAGTAGTCCATTGATTCAAATTAGATCTTTATGAAAAAAAGGAGAAGAAACATCCTTTATCCATCTTTTCGTGGGAGAAGGAGAGGAGAACTGCAAAAAGGATTACTTCGTTCCTGATAGTCATTCCTTTTTAAGTAAATAGGAACATACTCCAGATCGGGGTTCTGGGGAAGTACTACTTGATCATCCCTACCAACGTCAAGTCCTCATTATCATCCCATTGATATAGAAACATTTCTCGAAATATGTTTCGTTATCTCTCACTAACCTTTCGTGCATTTTTGTGTTCCTGACCATCTACTTTTGCTCGATCTTCAGTATGATAGTATGAGCTTCATACAGTTTTTTTTTTTTCCTTTGCCCCCGCTGTCAGGCCTCGATACTAATATCTTAACTGGGGTACACAGTTTTCACTGGTTGTGCATGCCTTCACTCTTGTACAGGGGATGGGACTCGATCCTATTACTGCGAATTCATAAGCTGTTTGATCTCACCCATATGACTATCTAGTTTATCAGTTGGAATGAATAAGAAATATTCATCCTATTAATCTCCTTTCCTTTCTTATAGAGATAGGGGAAAAGCTCATATTGCAACGGATCACACGTAGAGATATAGATAACACACATAAAGCTAGAGGGATTTCGTAACTGATGGATTGAGCAGCAGCTCGGAGACCACCTGAGAAAGAATATTTATTATTTGATCCATACCCCGCCATAAGAAGTCCAAGAGGAGCAATACTTGAAACGGCGATCCGGAAAAAAACACCTATACTAAGATCAGCTAAAACGATGTGGCGGCCGAAGGGAATTACTAAATAACTCGAAAGAATTGGTATAACCACTATAGCTGGTCCAATACTGAATAACCAAAGATCCCCTCTAGATGGGATAATATCCTCTTTCAGAAGTAGTTTGATCCCATCTGCTAAAGCTTGAAGAATTCCCAAGGGACCGGCGTATTCAGGTCCAATACGTTGTTGTATTCCTGCAGATATCTTTCTTTCAAGCCATACAATAACTAATAATCCTATTAAAACTCCCAATATAGGAATAAGAATGTAAATTCTAATCCATATGAGACCGAAGATCTCTTTTATAAATCCCAGTACAAAAGATAAATTGATAACTCGTTCCTCAGGATCCGTCGTATTAATCACCATCTTAACGATCAACCTCTCCCATAATGATATCTATACTACCTAAAATTGTCATGATATCGGCCAATTTCATGCTTTTAACCAGTTGAGGAGGAATTTGCAAATTAATAAAACCAGGTGGGCGAATTTTCCATCTCCAGGGAAAAATACTATCATCTCCCATTAGAAAAATTCCTAATTCTCCTTTGGGAGCTTCTACTCTCACATAATGTTCTTGTTTTGGTGACTCAAAAGTAGGGGAAGGTTTTTTACTAATAAATCGAAATTCAAAATCATTCCATTCCGAATCTTTGCCTTTATCGAGGCGCCGGGCTTCCAAATTCTCATAGGGTCCTCCCGGAATTATTTTTAGGGCCTGTCGAATAATTTTGATAGATTCTGTCATTTCCCCAATTCGTACCAAGTAACGAGCTAATGAATCCCCTTCTTTTTGCCATTGGACCTCCCAATCAAATTCATCGTAACATTCGTAATGATCAACTTTACGAAGATCCCATTGTATTCCGGAAGCTCGTAGCATAGGTCCTGATAAACCCCAATCTATTGCTTCTTCTCTACCAATGATGCCTACTCCTTCAACTCGTTCTAAAAAGATGGGATTGCGCGTAATAAGCCTTTCATATTCAGCCACTTTGGATAAGAAATAATCGCAAAAATCCAAACATTTATCTATCCAACCGTAGGGTAAATCTACAGCTACTCCTCCGATACGAAAATAATTATGCATCATTCGCATACCCGTGGCAGCTTCGAATAAATCATAGATAATTTCCCTTTCTCTGGAAATGTAAAAGAAAGGAGTCTGTGCACCAATATCAGCCATGAAAGGCCCAAGCCATAACAAATGGGGAGCTATACGACTCAACTCTAGCATGATAACTCTGATACAGCTAGCCCTTTTGGGTACCTGAATATTTCCCAATCTTTCCGGCGCATTTACCGTTACTGCTTCTGTAAACATAGTGGCTAAATAATCCCATCGTGTTACATAGGGAAGATATTGGACAATTGTTCGGTTCTCGGCAATTTTTTCCATCCCTCTATGCAAATAACCTAATATAGGTTCACAGTCAATAACATCTTCACCATCTAGAGTAACAATAAGTCGAAGAACACCATGCATCGATGGATGATGAGGGCCCATACTTACTATCACGGAGTCTTTTTCTGTAGCAAGCACGGTCATATGTCATTCTCCTCTGATTCGTTCTATAAATTGATGGAAACAAAGGAACGGCTCATTAAGATCCGGAATCTAACAACCAAAAAAATTTTTGGAATTGAAAATTTCGTTTGAAATCAACGGATTTTTAGCCCACGAATACTTAGTTGACCAATTAAATCTTCGTAACGAGGTCTGTTCCTTTTGGACAAATAAACCAGAAGTCGCTTACGTTTCCCCAAAATTTGCCACAAACCTCTTTGGGATGAATAGTCTCTTCTGTGCAATTCCAAATGATGAGTAAGTCTCAGAATCCGATCAGTTAAATGATATATCTGAGATTCAACGGATCTTCTCCGTTCTTTAAGAATCAGAGATGAACGAATGGGCGAATTCTTTGGCATAAAAACTATTTTTCTCGAGATAGAATGAATGAGATTGATTCATGGTCAGAAAGAAGAATGAGATCTATTAATTTTTCCATGGTCCATGGAAGAATTTGTTCCGAACATTCCCATTGAATGACAGATAGAGAATTTATCTCCTCCCGGAGAAACGAGTTTCTCCAATTTGGCTTTGCAGCGGGATACAGATAGATGAGAGATTCCTATATCGATAGAATCGAATAGATCGAATCCAAATAGAAATATCTTTTAGGATTTCGATTCATTCCATTGATGCGGATATGGATGTATTATGAAATACACTATCTACATATCTATCTATTTATCCATCTATCTATCCATTTATAGATAGATAGATATCGAATCTCTATTAAATAGATCCCATTTCCTAATATAAAATTAGGGATACATACGTATTCTTAACATAACAGACCGACTCCCATCATTTGTATTGAACCAATATCTATTCATACAAGCCAGATCCTCTAATCGATAACTAGGCCAAAGAAAACGTTTAGTCATTTGGGTTATATCTATATCAAGATGTTTATCTCTTTCCATGAGTTCTTCGTAGTTTTGTACGTCCTTTTCATCGGAAAGTTCTGCATTTCCATCTAGATCATTCTCCAGATCGAAACGATTTAGAATTCTAAATTCTCTACGACGTCTCGGAAGCAAAATATCTTCAAAAATGAGAGAACTTGAAATGTTTTCATTCCCATCTCCAAGAATTCCTCCGTGTCGTATAGATCCATTAGAAAGATTTACATCTGCCCTTCCCCGGAATCTATTCTTAAATCTTAATGAAATACTTACGATTTTATACATCAGGAATTGGTCATCCAATACCCCAGATAAACGAAATGGTTCGACAATTAATATTCCATCCTTTACTGTTCCTGAAACATCCTTATCAATTGAATGAGACATTAGATCCAGGTCCAAATCTCCCGTTCGAAGATAGGGTATAGCAATTCTCTCCGGATCCTTCATTCCACTTAAAAGAGAACATATATTGATGTTATTTTCGAGTTCCCTCGCTATGGATTCTGCCCATCTAAATTGAATAGCAGTTTCAACAGTTTTTCCATCTTCCAGCAGAAATTCTACCTCATCGTATTCATTGTTCCCATTATCCTTTTTTTCTTTGTCCTGACTATCCAATCCAACATACTTTTCTTGGTCTTGAACATTCGATCTAACATATTCTTGTTCTTGAACATAGGATCCAATATCTTCTTTCTGTTGTTCTCTTTCTTCTCGGTCTCGGACATTCGATCTAATATTTTCTTCTTTCCTATATGATCCAAAAATATCTTCGTGTTCTTCTCGTATAAGCGATTTTCTTGGTATGATCATCAATTCAGTTTTATATGTATCATTCATTCCTACAAGTTCTGGGAATAACCAGAATCTTAAATTTGATCCGGAACGATCCGTTCTTCTTCGATTAATTCTCGGAGAATCAGTAATATCAAAATTGTCTCTTTCTTTCTCGTCGATCCATTGAGAATTCGTAATAGAACAAATATCCTCCTTGTCAATTTCTTGATAATTGAGAATATTGTAACCGAAATCCTTCTGATCTTCATCCTTTTTTGAATTCGTAATATCATGAATATATCTTTCCCTAGGAATCTCTTGATAATCGGTAATATTGATATTATCCGGTATATCAAATAGTTCCGATTCACGTATAATACTATTAGAGAGAATCTCTTCCCGTTCATTCTGCCGTACTGGCAGTCCGTTAAGATCGAAATCTTTTGTGAAATCAATATAACTATATGAGAAAAGATTGTATCTGTAACGTTTGTTCAGTTTCCAGGTTCGTCCCGGAGAAGGTTTTACCCAAAATGAGGGATATCCCTGTTGTTGTTCATAGGGAATGAATCTATTTTCTTCATAGGAATGAAGAGAATCTCGATTCTCAGTCGTCCGTTGCTTACTCATCTCATTTCTCCATCTCTGTGGTGCTATTCCAGACCATATCTGTGAGGATAAATTGTATCGATCGTAACATTTTAACCACTCTTTCCAGTCATTTGCTCTCAAATCTTGCGGTTCTTTAGAATCCAATATTCCTTGTATATTGAAAAATTCTTTGATCTTTCCTTTTAAAAAAGGATACGATGTTCGATATTGTAATAGATATTTTGAATGGGACTTGTTCATTGATCTTATTTGCCATATCTCGTTAAATAGATATGCTTGGGACATTAAGATCATGTCCCGATCGGTACCAACTTGTAAATCTCGTATCTCTTTGGTAATTGAATGGTAGTTGGGAATTTTATCCTTATTTGTCTTCGAAATATCGTTCTTCAAAATGAAAATTCTTCTGTAAATTGCTACAAGATTCCTCGTCGATCTAATACAAAATTGTATGTTCAACCTGATGAGGCGAATAACACTTAGGGAAATATCTCTGCCCATTCTTTCAATAAATAGATTTATTGAATAGGGCCATTTCCAAAAAAATCGTACACTTCTCTTTCTAAATTGAACAAGTATTTGCCGAATCTGAATCAATCGCTTTTTTGATTCCGATTCTATATAACTAGAACATTGATTATTTTTTTCCTCTAGATCTACATTAATCCCTAAATTCACTAGATATTTCTCAGTGATCTGTTCGATCTGATCATTCATTGTGGTTGTCCAATCATCTAGATCTTCAATAGTTGTTTGAGTTCCATATCCAGGTCGATCCTGAATCTCCGATGAAAAATTTGCACTACCCGCAGGCCTAGTCCCGATGAGCAATTGATATTTATTGAGGATCTGGTCATTTATTCCGAGATTTTCTGTACTCCTATTATCTGGTTGAGGTCCAGATTCCTTTATTCGCCCTATTCCTGATAGAATTGTTCTTATCAATCGTCCTTTCAATTCTTTGATAATGGGTTCCCAAAAGGAAGGTATTTTTTTTGGATAACCAAAAGGTACTTCAGTTTCCAATCCCCAGGTCGTTAAATAGCTAGAACTCGATTTTTCTCCTTTGTCAAATTGGAGCTCAGATCCGTGCCAAGGTCTCAAACGAAAAGGAAATAGAATCTTGATCTGAATACCATCCCTGAGCCATCTGTCCGGAAATTCCGTTTCTGAAAATTCAATCCCATCATAAGTGCATTTGATATGAATTTCTCTACTCCATTCCCCCCAATCTTCATCCCATTCAGGGACTTGAAATAATAGCATACGACCAATATTTTTAGCTATTATTAATGAGGGTAAAATTATATATTTTCTAAGAATTGATTGGGTCACTAATATAAAACCTCTTATTTTTTGATTTAGTGAAAAATCCAATTTGTCTGCTATTGAGAGACGATCAACTTTTGATCTCTCCCCAGAATAAGTTCTTCCCGATTTCAAGTCTTTATTTAGAAAATTCGTAACAATTTGTTCCAGATCTACTCTATTGGGCATATAAAAAGAATCTTTTAAAAAAGTGGGTATCTCCATTCTTCCCAAAAATAGAAATAAAGGGGAATGTGCACCCGTTTGTATCATTTTACATATTATAGTTCTACGTCTTTGAGCACGCATGGATCCTTTTACTAGGTTACGGCGAAAATCTGACTCTTCCGAATAACGTCTCACAATTCTCTGTATTCCGTTCGGGTCGATAATTGTTATACTCCTGATCTTTCTTGGACGAAGATCATTTATTGAGGGTATGAAGTCGTATTTACCGCTTCTCAAATTGTAGGACCATCGAGGCACAAGTTTCTGAATCTCTATAATTTCGAAAGGGTCATTGAATAAGAATTTCCCGCAAAAGGCAGAAATAGATTTTGTTTGGGTCGAATCACCCGCAGATGAATTTATCCAAAGATCCCGAAGTACTGTCCATTCCTTCTGTTCCAAATGCTCGAAAAGTGAAACTTGTTCCGCAGAAGGAAGACTAAGGATTAATTCCCATCTCATGGGACTTGTGACATTTTTCTCGCCGCCAATTATACCAGGAATATCCAACAAATATTTTGCATAGGTCTCTTTATTACATGAAGCTATTTCCAATAGAACCTCAATATAAATTCTTCGATCATATGAGACTATTTCCAACAAATCTCTCGACGAGTCTTTTACATGAATCTCTTCATTATTTGAAGCCATTTCCGAGAAATCTATTCGATGAATTCCTCGATCTTTCAAAGAAACTATATTCGGCAAATCTTTCGTATAGATCTTCCAATTATCCGAATTTCTGATCATTTGTTCCGCTAATAGATAAAGTTGTTTTGAAATAGGTTCAACTTTTTTCTTTTCTGATAATTCATTGATTGAGATAAACGAGTGAACGGTATCTGTAAGTAGTGGTTCCCAGGGTAGCGAAAAGTTTTTGCGTTCCAATTCTCGCCAATGATCAGAGATCCGATCTTCAATTTGATTATTCCAGGATCCTTCCGCGGTGTCCTTCGTAGGTACCTTTGTCAAATCCGGAAGATCCAAATTGATCGAATCGCTCAAAATCCAAGGTGACCTTAATTGATCAATTATTCCACGGAACGGTCCATTCAGAAAGGGATCATGTATCTTAGGAAAGGAATCTCCCTGATAATTGGATAATTTAACTCCTTTTTCCATCACATCTCCAACAGGGGATCCATTGCTTAGAGCTTCTATTCGATTCCTGAATTCATTGCCCAAGTTATCCTTTCTCTGCTCTTCAGTGCAAATCCATTGATAATAAAGATCCTCGGATGAGAAAAAGGTATCTGAAAGATTCCTATATCTTCTGATCCTTTCCCAAAATACCGACACACTAGGTAGAGATGTGAAAGATATCCTTTGTTTTCCATCACTTGAACATGTGTCGAAGAAATATTGGGATACTTCGGTCTTTACAGGACCTGAGTTAGTAAATGGGCTATTTCTGATATATCGCAATGGCCTATTCCATCTGCGATGATCAAACAAAATAATGGGCCATGGTTGATCGAACCATGGTGATTCTTCGTTGGGGAGTCTTTTAAATTCATTTTGATCCTTATGTACAAAGTCATCCTTTATTTCTTTATTAGAAATAAGAGACGGTGACGGAGTTCTGCCCAAATATAATAAACAGGAATAATAAATAAGAATACTAAAAGTTCGATTTATATAGCGTTTTGATATAGTATAACCTATGGGTGAATCACGTTCTATACGGAAAGATACCAATCTTGCCAAATTTATGAATAGAACATGACCACCCAACCAACCACAAAGACTACTTATTACAAATGATATATTATTGCTATAACGAAAAAGAAAAAGGTTCATCAGTCTCGTTAATATAGGACTTGGTAGAATAATAGGATTCAGTAATTGAAAAATTAGGCTATCCATAAATAGACCTAGAATTCTAGAATTGTTAAGTGAATTTAGGGGGTACAGAGATTTTGAATTTGAAAGTTTCTCGTTGGTATGGAAACAATGAAGGAACATATATGGTACAACTAATAAAGTTATTGCGTGAGGTTTCCCCAATACTGTATAGATAGGTGAATAGTACATCGATAAAAAAACTATTAATTGTCCCGTAATAGAACCACTTATAGTTACTATACCATCTACAGTTCCTTCTAGAAATAAAATTCTCATGGGGGATATCTGAGAAGGACTAATGGGCAATGTGGTAATAAATCCGTAATAGAGTCCAAATAAAATGATCGGACCCGATACTTCTATCCTTGATGATATTGAATCCCATGGTAGACTCAAGATTCTAAGTATCATATTCACTATAAGTATCATATTAAAAATCCTTCTTAAAAAACGTGGAATGATTATAGAAATTATTCCAATATCTCCCATATATACATGGGAGATATTGGATATGAATAGTTATCATTTTCTAATTCATGAATTCAATTTCATAGAATTGGTCCCAATTTAAAATCGATCTTTACTTGATCTCTCCATATATGTGCATATATGCACATATATGTTTATAACATATATCAAATAGATATGCATATGCCATTAGCACATATATTCGATTCGGAAATATTGAGGGATATTTAAAACTTGTTGTCTCTTTTTTTTTTTTTTTATTTTACTAGGGTGGTCCGGCCCAAGTCTTCTAAATTGTCGTTACACCGCAAAGGTCGGGTGACCAATTCAAGGACATTCCTAGCATTAGCAAATCCGTGAATTTGCGCAAAGGTGAATTCAACCGACCATTTAGTATTCATTCCTCTTGCTTCTAATGGGTCAGCATGAGCCATTCCAGTGATGGCTAAGTCGGGTTGTAACTCACGTATACGTCGTAATTGATTATAATTATCCGGTTTTTCCACAATTCGTGGTATTGGTACACACATCTTTATACATGTATCTCGCAAAAGTGCTAATTCAGCAGCTTGATATCGTTTATCCATATATGGAATACCAATTTCATAAACGATCATTCCACATCTGATTAAGAATCTTGCTAGAGATATTTCTAGAAGATTATCTCCCATGAAAAATACAGATTTTCCATGTACCAAAGAAATATAATCCTTCAAACTTTCCCATATCTGTTTCTCCCTTTCCTCTAAACCCTGAGTTTCAATATCAAATACAGGACAAATCTTTTCGATCCAAGCACGCGTTCCGTCCGGACCGATAGGAAAAGGAGCTCCAATTAATCTACATCTTTCACGTCTTACCAAAGTGGTTGCTGTACGACTCAGAAATGGATTGATACCACAGACATAAACTCCATTACCTAATGACGGAAGATGAGTATATCTCTGGGCAGGTAACCAACCTGATACCTTGACAGATTGGCGCCTTAATTCCGGACTGAGTTGAGAAGCTACGTTCGAAGGTAGGGATCCAAAAAGAGCTAAGGAGGGATGATCTCCGTATTCTATGAATTCTCCTTCCTTTTCAAGGGGAGGAGGGAATTTTTGTATAGTTCCATTCCGTTCACGAACGAATAATCTCTGTTCTAGACAACGATGTGCCATCGCAGCTAGCACAGTATCTTCCCCTTGAGTAAAAGCATGATCCAGTCCGTTTGCTCTTGCCACTATAATTGGTATTCCAATTTCAGATTCCAATTTTGGTGCCATACCTTCCAAGTCCATTTTGATTATTTCTGTAGTACAAGTACCTATCCATATGATGACATTGGGGTCCCTATCTTTTTTTATCCGAATACAAAGCCTTTTCAACTCTTCATAATCATTCAATTGAGCCGAGATATCTCCTTCTTCTAATTCTGCCATTGCATAGCGAGGTTCTGCAAAGATCATAACTCCAAGCGTATTTTGTAGAAAATAACCACATGTCTTCGTGCCTACCACCAAAAAGAAACTGTCTTCAATCTTTTGGTATAACCAAGATACGCAGCTAATAGGACAAAAAGTATGATAATTACCCGTTTCACATTCAAAAGTGAGAGTTTCAGAGATCTTCGCTGACATAAATAGATTTCCCCAACGAGCCGATCAACGAATCAATTGTTGATCTCAAACCATCGTAAATCCAAGCAAATTTTCCTGATTCTTCCCCTGTTTCCCATCATTAATGGGACTTAGGTAGGAATCGGAAAGTAAACTGAAGAATTTTCGATCCGGAATCTCTTTCGGTACAATACCTTCTGGTTGAGACAATATCTGATCTGCTATGTTCAAATAATATTCACACACATAGTTAAGGGATGGTTCAGATCCAACCATTTCAAATAAGGTTTTACCCTTGACTCTAGATATTCGAATATCTTCAATAAGAGGTAAAACTTCTATTACGGGCATTGGACAGACTTCTACATATCCATCGATAAGATCTCTTTTAGATGTACGATTTCCGACCAAGCCTGCTAATCGGAGTAGATGTGTACGAGTTTTTTCCCCGATAGAGACAGCAATACGATTAGCTGCGAATAATGCATCAAATCCATTATCTGTAATTATTACGCAATAATCCGCATAGTTCAATGGAGCAGCAAAACCTCCACAAACTACATCACCTAATACATCGAATAAGATAATATCATATTCGTAAAATGCATTTAATTCTTTCAACAATTTCACAGTCTCCCCTACCACATATCCCCCACATCCGGCTCCTGCGGGTGGGCCCCCTGCTTCTACACAATCTACCCCTCCATAACCCTTGTGAATTACATCTTCGGGCCAAATCTCCTCATAATGATAATCCTTGGACTGCAAAGTATCTATAATTGTAGGTATCAGAAATCCTGTAAGAGTAAAAGTACTATCGTGTTTGGGATCACATCCGATTTGTAATACCTTTCCGCCACGTCTTGCTAAGGCGATTGAGATATTACAGCTAGTCGTTGATTTACCAATTCCGCCTTTTCCGTAAACTGCTATTTTCACCTCTAAATCTCCCGTTATTAATTAATAATCATAAGAATTATGATCCTCTTCTCCGTTCCAGAATGAAAAGGGTTAAGTGGTAGTAATAGGAATAATAGATCCGGTCATACCAGTAGTTTAACTCTCCACCTATCCTAAGATGGTATCTATGTATACATCTAAATATCCAACATATGGATAGCAGAAACATATGTATCTTTATCTAACCTATCTTATTGTGTTCCGCACATAAACCGTTCATTCCTATTCCTTGTCGTAACGACGAGGGAAAATAGTACAAAGAATTACATTCTTGATCATTCATCCTAAATGAAGGAAATAGGGAGAAAGATAAAAGAACAGATATTGTTCTCTAAAATAGATTATGAATTCATTAATTCATAGAACGGATCATATCCAATTTTTATTTTTATATGGATTCGTTGATGTGAGATTTTGACTAATCTCTCATTCTCTGTATCGATAGATCGATCTTTTATGTCCCCTTGCAATTCTTCGTCCCCTTCCCTTCTCTCCATCCCCTCCGTCCCCCTGTTCTCTTTCTGTTCTTCCTTCCCCTTTCTATTCCCCCTTCCTCCATTTTGGATTCATTTCATTATAGATAGATAGATATCTATCTATCTATATGGAACATATATAGAACTGATATTCCATCATTCAAAAAAGGATTCTTCTTAAAATGAAATGCTGAGAAAGAAAATACAGATAAAAAAGAGTGATTGATCAGGTAGAATTACAATCATTGAAGTAATGACGGTACGATCGCTGATATGGATTCCTCTCACTTCAGCACTTCCCACCACTTTATCTTTATCTACCAAAATCACCGGGCAGATCGGATCTAATCTCACGTATCCCAGCATTCAACCAGCCCATGATCCGAAGGCTATACAGCATGGAGCGGGCAGAGAGATGAAAGG